TGGAATTGACCTTTGGATACAAACCGCGAGAATGTATATTCTTCTTCAAATATGCTATTGAAGGAAAAGGGATTAAACCTTTTTAAGAAATAAAGTTTTTTGATCGGAATATTAAAAAACCGAGGGATCCCTTAACTATTTAAGTTATTAATCGAACGAATCACACTTTTACCACTAAACTATACCCGCTACATATCCATTATTATATATGGATATACCTTTTGTCGAACAAAGGAATGAGATGCAATTAAGATAGCATCAGACTCATGAAAATTCTAGCGTTGACACTACGTCCCCCTGGGGCGGGGGTATTTGAAAAAATAGGCGAAGAACAGAAAGTTTCTTTTTTATTTATTTGATTTAAATATCAAATATAAATATATTATAAATATATTATTATTATAATATAATAATAAATAATATATAATAATAAAATAATAATAAAGTGAAAAGTATATGAGAAAGTGAAAAGTTATACTTTTCACTTGCTGTAAGTCATTATTGACAGTCCTAAATCGAAGGAGTTATTGAAGCTGGACCATAGAAATGATGAATTCCGCATTTCTTTTTTTTTCAACTTTCCTCTCAACTGCCATATTTTATGAATTTGAATTAGGATCGATTGGATCTCAAATGTTCAAATAAAGCTTGTCCCTTGAACAAATAAAAGAGTTATGTTATATATGTATGTTATATATGTTCGAATATATTATTATGTGTGTTTCATTTTTAATATTGTTGAATATTTAATATATGTATGTGTTCTTTATCCAGTTAAGTAATTAAGTAGATTGAGAAAAAAATACTAATAACAAGAAAATCTTAATTTAAAATACTTAAAACTTAAAATACTTAATGGTGAAAAAATATTCATATTCTTTCATATTCCATAGTATATCACATGATATACTATGGAATATTATTTCCATGGTGTTAAGAATACTAATAAATAATACTTCTATCATAGGAATAGGTATGGAAATCGGCTTTCTTGTTGCTTCAATAACAAGCAAGTATTTTTGATTGGATATCCAATCAAAAATAACTAAATCGTTTGATCTATGAAATGATTCATCAGAAGTACTGGCCCGGCCAGTACTTAACCAGGCCGGGGGAATGAACCTTTCTTACAAAATAAAAGAAGTAATCAAAGAAGTAAGGTATTCTTTCTGTATCTATTCTATTGGAGATAAGATATCCGTTTCGAATCATTACATTATCTGAATTGAATTACTGATCAAATTCGTGGATATCTTATCTATTTTAATAGAATATTTATTTAGAATATATTATTAGTATTATTTTATCCTTGTACTTAGTACTTAATAATTATAAAAAAAATAAAGAAAGAAAACGAGGGTTCTTTTAATCTTTTTTACTTCACATGTCACATCACATAAAAAATTAAAAATTTTAAATTGGGAGAGATGGCTGAGTGGACTAAAGCGGCGGATTGCTAATCCGTTGTACGAGTTATTTGTACCGAGGGTTCGAATCCCTCTCTCTCCGCCCCCTCTGATTACTTCAGACTTTCGAAAATTTTCCAATTGCAATCCCTTTATTTTTCATCATAGGTAAATGTATGGAATACATAAATAAAGTAAAGAAAAACTCAAAATCCTTTTTTTTTTATTCCTCGCGTCCGGGATTACGGCCCGGATCGTTAGATAAGAATCCAAAGATGAAGAGAGAAACAAAAAATATCACTACTGTGTAAACGAAGAGTTTGAGAGTAAGCATTACACAATCTCCAAGATTATTTTTTTGGGAAAAGGAAATAGATTGCCTATTTTTTTATCATATACACTATTTTGACATAACATCCCCAAAATGAAGTCTTTTCTTGAAAAAAAAAGTAATTTTCACGAATTTCTTTGTAATAAGAAAAGAAAGATTCGGATTCCTTCATTACCAAAAATTTTGGGCCATATCCATTATTTGGTATTGTGGGGTCCTTAGAAAGTCCTTGTTTACTGGAAGGTCAGAACGAGGAAATAAGTTGATTCAAATTTGTCACTGCGGTTATTCAATAGAAATTCTTTTCTATTTTTGAATCAAGGGTTCATAATGTAAAACTTATCTGATCTTATCAATTTTTCGAATTTTTTTTAGGATAAATCATGAGCGGAGCATTCAATTATCGAAAACTTACGGCAGCTTGCCAAACAAAGGCTAAGAGAAAAAAAAGTAAAGGTATGACAGGCATAACATCTACGATTGGATTGAAAAAGGCATAAGCCTCGGGCAATTTGCCGAAGAAAAAATGAATCGAATAGAGGGTAGAATTAAGACAGATACAGATTAAATTAAAGATATTAAGCATAACAAACATTTCATTCTTGTAGATTAGAAAATTGGATTTTGGTTGAGTTCTTTTTCTTAGGGAAAAACGAGAAGGCGGGTCAAAAAACCCTTCTTTTTCTTCGAACTCTCCCAAATCAAAAATCTTTCCTTTCATTCTCAAATGAGAATACAAGGAATTTGAGTTTCATACAATATCTTAATTGAATTTTATGTAATGATCAATAATTTTTTTTTATTCTATATTTCCATGTGCTGAATCCTAGCAGCAATGTATTTCATATGTATTTTGGTTGGGATTGACGAATGACCAATACCAATATTAGTCTTTATTAGTGTCGAATAGAAATTCTAAATCTAAATGGGGCGTGGCCAAGCGGTAAGGCAACGGGTTTTGGTCCCGTTATTCGGAGGTTCGAATCCTTCCGTCCCAGGCCGTCTCCATCAGAAACGAAAGATTCTTCTCTTTAACAATTTTCTGTTTCATTTTGGATATTTGGATATAATGTGATCTCGCCTTTTGTTCTGAATTCTAGAAATATAAATAATTCTAAGAATTATATCTTTTCTTTCATTTGGTTTCTCACAAACGTGATCGAGTATACGGGTAGAAATAAAGATATTTCTTTGAATTCTTAATTCAAAAAAGAATTTGGGGTCTATCATTCCCATTCAGAGTATACTTGTACTACTACTCATATTCATATTGAAGTAAGTTACTTAGGGACACTTTGTGTTCCATATCGATGAAATGTGAATTCTCACATGATGCATTCTGAATGGAAATAAAAAAAAGGCCTTTTTTTCTATTCCATTCCCCAAGGAAAGCCTAAAGAAAATAAACGGTGTACCCCAATTCCACACTTTATGTGGAGACTAAAGATTACGTAGTTTTTGGTATGAATTTCATTTCTTTCATCGTTCGTCTTAAAACTTCTAAAGCTGGGAAAAAATAGGAAAAACGAGTTGATCCGGGTGCCGTTTTTTTGCATTTTATCTTATTCAAATAAATAATTGGAAATCAATGTAATGTAACGATTAAATGGATGGAAATTTAGATATTCCATTTGCCTTGACTTTATTGGAATTGGTGGAAAGATTATTGAACCTGAAGTCAAAAAAAAAATCCGTCTGTATAATCTGTATAATATAAAATGAACAAGTCCTATAATATATATTATGTATTGTTTTGTTATCGTATTGTTCTATTTCAGTAATAGCGGCTCTTTGGTTAAGTCAAAAGGGTCTGTGATTCTTTAAATATCCATGATTACCCCCGGTAATAACTGTTCGTTGTATATGATGGATACGAAAAGATTAGAGTTATTCTTGATTCTGATTTTCTCTTTCAGATGAAAGAAAGAATAACAACTTTCATCTTATCTTACCTTACACGAGACCTTTTCTATTCCATACTCATGAAAACAAAAAACGATTTTTATTTTGACTTCATTTTTATGAACTTTGGTACTTGAAGAAGTCTGAAAAATCTATTGTGAAAAATAGATATATATTCTAGAAAAACTTATGACCTTTTGAGTCATCGGACTAGCTTATATTTTGTTAATAACTGATTTTGGTCCGGAATTGGAAATCCATCCGGGATTGGAAATCCATTAAGGGCCATTCTTTTGAGGTTTCGAATTTATTTGTTCGAGAAAAATAGGATCTTTTTTTTCATGATTCACCATTCTGAACGATCTGTTGAAGATGTAAATAAGACTTAAGTATATTCCTCTTTTTTAGAAAGCTGTTTCATCCATAGGATAGAATATGGGGTGAAATAAAATAACTTAAATAAAACCTTTCTAAGACTTTTCCGGATAACTATTTATCTATCCATAGATACATAGAAAGTATTATATATCGTTGAACCAATGACTATTCATGATTCCATATTGAATCAATTCCATACCGGTTCAAAATTCAATTTTTAATTAGAGGAATGTTGTTATGGTAAAACTTCGTTTGAAACGATGTGGTAGAAAGCAACGTGCGACTTGAAGGACATGATTCGCTGTGGATTCTTATACCCACCATTTTCTATAGGAATGAAGATGCTCTTGAATCGACATAGTTTGTTCTGTTCCTGCTCGGAACCTAATTTGTGTTGGGTTCGTAAATAGGAAAGGAATAGTACATGATGGAGCTCGAGCAATAAAGTATTGATTCATTTATCGGGGGGAAGAATCTAGGGTTAGTAACAATTAATAAGTTAGACCAACTTTGTAACCTCAATATAGAAATTGAAATCGAAGGGTTCAAATTTTAACAAGTTTGAAATGAAATAAAAAAAGTCAACTTGTTGGAATTGGTAAAGTAAAACTTTTCGATTAAAATGTAAAGTGTATTATATTACAAGAGAATCAATCGTTTGTATTATCTTTCCACAGAAAGAAATAACAAAAAACAAAAGGTATGTTGCTGCCATTTTGAAAAAAGGAGTAAAGATCACCGAAGTAATGTCTAAACCCAATGATTTTACAAAGCAAAGAGAAAGGATTCCGGAACAAGGAAACACTATTTTCAATTGTCTCAATCATTTTATTATTTTCTTATAATGAGGAGTAAAAATAGATACGAGATAAACAAGAGAGGTTAGAGACGACTCAAGAAATGCCTAAGGATTTACCTTCGAACTTTTTCAAAATTACCCAACTTGAGTTATGAGTACGAATGATATTTCTTTTTTCTGTAAGTAAGAACAAAAAACAACTCAAATCATAGTCGAATTCATGTTCATGATTTTATGGATCTATTTGCCATTATATACAGAAATATTAGAATAATTTTTCTCGAGCCGTATGAGGAGAAAACCTCCTATACGTTTCTAGGGGGGGGTATTATTTATCTACATCTATCCCAATGAGCGATCTATCGAATCGTTGCAATTGATGTTCGATCCCGACGAGAAGGGAGAGATCTTCAAAAAGTGGGTTTTTACAATCCGATACAGAATCAAACTTATTTAAACGTTCCTGCTATTCGTTATTTCCTTGAAAAAGGTGCTCAACCTACGGGAACTGTTCATGATATTTTAAGGAAAGCAGAATTATTTAAAGAAAGAGCTTCATAAAGAAAAAAAAACAAAATTTATAAAAAAAAAAAAAAGGAAGGGTAACTAGTATCTATTTTTGGTAATTATTTACCCACAATTTGCTCTTTTCTTGTTCTATTTATACTTAATTTACTTTATTTCTTGTTGTGCCAATCCAACACAAATACTTAATTTGATTTACTTAATTAATTTCATTGAATTTGTTTTCTCAACATTCCATTCATATTGACAATGGTGTATCGAACAAATATAATTCGATCGTAGATAAATAGATCTGTTTATTCCGACTCCGACCCCTATTGGGTTTTCCTTTACTTCAGTCAAATAATAGGGTTGCCGGATTTACTGTTATACAAGATGCATTTTCTTAACTAAAATCAAAAAATTTGATAAAAAGGGGCGGTCTTTAAATGTAAATTTTGACATTTCTATTGGGAATCTGTTGTTTTAAATTCGATCCGCTCATTTTGTTATTTTTATGTTTATAATTGATCATAAAATCTTTCCTTTATATTTCATTTCTTATTAGTTCAATGTTTTGACGTAGTTGTACAGTGCAATTCATTTTTTTGATTTCGATCATATCTACATATCATATTTATCTGGGTTGCTAACTCAACGGTAGAGTACTCGGCTTTTAAGTGCGACTATGATCTTTTACACATTTGGATGGAGCAAGGAATTCGTCCAGACTCTTGGTGGAGTCTATAAGACCACGACTGATCCTGAAAGGTAATGGATGGAAAAAACAGCATGTCGTAATAATAAGAAAAAATGGAATTTCTTATTATATTCTTATTTTTTTTAGTGGAATTTTGAGTTGATCCTTACCGGATCATTCCAAAATTTTGTTTTGATTTTTGGAGGAGGCAAAAGAAATTAACATTTACAGTTGGTCTAGTGAATAAATGGATAGAGCCCTACGGCTCCAATTCTGATAAAAAAAAAAAGCAACGAGCTTCTATTCTTAATTTGAATAATTACCCGATCTAATTAGATGTTAAAAATAAATTAGTGCCTGATGCGGGGAAGGGTTCCCCTGTGAATGGACCTTTGATTCTTTTTTTTTTTATAAATCCTAACTATTTTTTTATTATGGATTGGAAACGAATGTGTAGAAGAAACAGTATACTGACAAAAAGAATTTGTTCCAAAGTCAAAAGAGCGATCGGGTTGTAAAAATAAAAGATTTTTGACCCTCTGGTAATTATAACGAAGATAAACCCATTGGATAGAAGAGGGAAGGAAGAAGATCTGTTAATTGGACTCCCTGTTTCCGGGGTATATATTTTTTTCCATACATAATACATACCCTGTTCTGACCATATTGCACTATGTATAATTTTATAATTCAAGAAATGCCTATTGTTTCTGGTTCAAGTAGAAATATAAGTCAATGGAAGAATTACAAGGATATTTAGAAAAGGATAGATCTCGGCAACAACACTTCCTATATCCGCTACTCTTTCAGGAGTATATTTATGCACTTTCTCATGATTATGGTTTAAATGGTTCGATTTTTTACGAATCCGCGGAAGTTTTTGGTTATGACAATAAATCTAGTTTAGCACTTGTAAAACGTTTAATTACTCGAATCTATCAACAGAAATCTTTGATTTCCTTGGTTAATGATTCTAACCAAAATCGATTTGTTGGGCACACCCACAACAATTTTTTTTATTCTCGTTTTTATTCTCAAATGATATCAGAAAGTTTTTCAATTATTGTAGAAATTTCATTCTCGCTGCGATTAGTATCTTATTTCAAAGAAAAAGAAATACCAAAATATCATAATTTACGATCAATTCATTCCATTTTTCCCTTTTTAGAGGACAAATTATCGCATTTAAATTATGTCTCAGATATACTAATACCTCATCCCATCCATATGGAAATCTTGGTTCAAATTCTTCAATACCGGATTCAAGATGTTCCCTTTTTGCATTTATTTCGATTCTTTCTTCACGAATATCATAATTGGAATAGTCTTCTCATTACTCAGAATAAATCCATTTTCATTTTTTCAAAAGAAAATAAAAGACTATTTCGGTTCCTATACAATTTTTATGTGTTTGAATGTGAATTTTTATTTGTTTTTATTCGTAAACAATCCTCTTATTTACGATTAACATCTTTTGGAA